GTCCTTGTAGCTTATATAAAGCATGACACTGAAGATGTCAAGATGGCTGCTACACGCACCCAAGGACAAAAGACTTAGTCCTAACCTTACTGTTAGTTATTGCTAGGTTTATACATGCAAGTATCCGCGCGCCAGTGCGTACGCCCTGGACACCTTAACCACAGGTAGATAGGAGCGGGTATCAGGCTCACCACAACAGTAGCCCAAGACGCCTCGCAATTGCCACGCCCCCACGGGTCCTCAGCAGTAGTTAATATTGAGCAATGAGTGTAAACTTGACTTAGCCATAGCAAATCAGGGTTGGTAAATCCTGTGCCAGCCACCGCGGTCATACAGGAGACCCAAACTAACTTTATAACGGCGTAAAGAGTGGTCACATGCTATCCAAGTAACTAAGATTAAAAAGCAACTGAGCTGTCACACGCCCAAGATGCCAATAAGGCCTACTTATCAAAGAAGATCTTAGAACAACGATTAATTGAACTCCACGAAAGCCAGGGCCCAAACTGGGATTAGATACCCCACTATGCCTGGCCCTAAATCTTGATGCTTACACCTACTAAAGCATCCGCCCGGGAACTACGAGCACCAACGCTTAAAACTCTAAGGACTTGGCGGTGCCCCAAACCCACCTAGAGGAGCCTGTTCTGTAATCGATGATCCACGATATACCCGACCATTCCTTGCCAAAACAGCCTACATACCGCCGTCGCCAGCCCACCTCCCCTGAAGGCCCAACAGTGAGCGCAATAGCCCCACCACGCTAGTAAGACAGGTCAAGGTATAGCCTATGGAATGGAAGCAATGGGCTACATTTTCTAGACTAGAACATACGGCAAAGGGACATGAAATAGTCCCTGGAAGGCGGATTTAGCAGTAAAGTGGGACAATCGAGCCCTCTTTAAGCCGGCCCTGGGGCACGTACATACCGCCCGTCACCCTCCTCATAGGCGACCCCCCACCCCCATAAAATAATAAACTATCCAGCCAAAGATGAGGCAAGTCGTAACAAGGTAAGTGTACCGGAAGGTGCACTTAGGCTACCAAGACGTAGCTTAAATAAAAGCATTCAGCTTACACCTGAAAAATATCTGCTAAACCCAGATCGTCTTGATGCCAAACTCTAGCCCAACCTACATTGACCTGGAATAACAAAGCTATGACCTAAACCCAACTAAAGCATTCACCAGTCCCAGTATAGGCGATAGAAAAGACACCATTGGCGCGATAGAGACCACGTACCGTAAGGGAAAGATGAAATAGGAATGAAAAACCTAAGCTATAAACAGCAAAGATCAGCCCTTGTACCTTTTGCATCATGGTCTAGCAAGAACAACCAAGCAAAATGAATTTAAGTTTGCCATCCCGAAACCCAAGCGAGCTACCTACGAGCAGCTATTATGAGCGAACCCGTCTCTGTGGCAAAAGAGTGGGATGACTTGTTGGTAGAGGTGAAAAGCCAATCGAGCTGGGTGATAGCTGGTTGCCTGTGAAACGAATCTTAGTTCACTCTTAATTCTTCTCCAAGGAAATCACACGAACCCTAATGAAGCGAATTAAGGGCAATTTAAAGGAGGGACAGCTCCTTTAAAAAAGAATACAATCTCTACGAGCGGATAAGTGATTACTAGAAAACACCATTGTGGGCCCTCAAGCAGCCATCAACAAAGAGTGCGTTAAAGCTCTTCAACTCAAAAATATAAGAACTTTACGAATCCCTCCTCACTAACGGGCTAACCTATACTCAAATAGGAGAATTAATGCTAGAATGAGTAACCTGGGTCCTCCCTCTACGACGCAAGCTTACATCTGTACATTATTAACAAATAACCAATATACGACTAATCAAACAAGCAGAGTATTAAGTATTTTGTTAACCCGACAGAGGAGCGTCCATTAAGAAAGATTAAAACCTGTAAAAGGAACTAGGCAAACACGTCAAGGCCCGACTGTTTACCAAAAACATAGCCTTCAGCAAACAACAAACAAGTATTGAAGGTGATGCCTGCCCGGTGACTCACGTTCAACGGCCGCGGTATCCTAACCGTGCAAAGGTAGCGCAATCAGTTGTCCCATAAATCGAGACTTGTATGAATGGCTAAACGAGGTCTTAACTGTCTCTTACAGGCAATCGGTGAAATTGATCTCCCTGTGCGAAAGCAGGGATAACCCCATAAGACGAGAAGACCCTGTGGAACTTCAAAACCAGCGACCACCTTATAACACACACTCACCCACCGGGTACACGAACATATAAGATACTGGTACGCGTTTTTCGGTTGGGGCGACCTTGGAGCAAAACAAAACCTCCAAAAATTGGACCAAACCTCCAGACTAAGAGCAACCCCTCAACGTGCGAATAGCATCCAGACCCAATACAATTGATCAATGGACCAAGCTACCCCAGGGATAACAGCGCAATCTCCTCCGAGAGTCCGTATCGACGGGGAGGTTTACGACCTCGATGTTGGATCAGGACATCCTAGTGGTGCAGAAGCTACTAAGGGCTCGTTTGTTCAACGATTAACAGTCCTACGTGATCTGAGTTCAGACCGGAGAAATCCAGGTCGGTTTCTATCTATGATGAGCTCTTCCCAGTACGAAAGGACAGGAAAAGCGAGGCCAATACCACAGGCAAGCCTTCGCCTTAAGTAATGAAGACAACTGAATTACGAAAGGCTATCGCACCACACCACGTCCAAGAAAAGGACTAGCTAGCGTGGCAGAGCTCGGAAAATGCAAAAGGCTTAAGTCCTTTAACTCAGAGGTTCAAATCCTCTCCCTAGCTAAATCAATACCCCTAATGGCCAACTACCCAGTCCTAATTAACCTAATCATAGCCCTCTCCTATGCACTCCCCATCCTAATCGCAGTTGCCTTCCTCACTCTAGTAGAACGCAAAATCCTAAGCTACATGCAAGGCCGAAAAGGACCAAACATTGTTGGCCCATTTGGCTTACTACAACCCCTAGCAGATGGAATTAAACTATTTATCAAAGAGCCAATCCGACCATCAACATCCTCTCCTATCTTATTTCTCATAACCCCAATGCTAGCTCTCCTACTAGCAATCTCAATTTGAACTCCACTACCAATCCCGTTCTCCCTAGCCGACCTCAACCTAGGCCTTCTATTTCTACTGGCCATATCAAGCCTTGCAGTATACTCAATCCTATGATCAGGATGAGCCTCAAACTCAAAATATGCCTTAATCGGAGCATTACGAGCAGTAGCCCAGACAATTTCCTACGAAGTAACCCTAGCAATCATTCTACTCTCTGTTATTCTACTCAGTGGCAACTACACTCTAAGCACCATCGCAGTCACTCAAGAACCACTATACCTAATCTTCTCCTGCTGGCCCCTCGCCATAATGTGGTACGTGTCAACCCTTGCCGAAACCAACCGTGCCCCTTTTGATCTAACAGAGGGAGAGTCCGAACTTGTCTCAGGGTTTAACGTAGAGTACGCAGCAGGACCTTTTGCTCTGTTTTTCCTAGCTGAATATGCCAACATCATACTAATGAACACACTAACTGCCATCCTATTCTTTAACCCAAGTATACTCAACCTACCTCAGGAACTCTTCCCCGTAGTACTAGCCACAAAAGTACTACTCTTGTCCGCAGGCTTCCTATGAGTCCGTGCTTCGTACCCCCGATTCCGCTACGACCAACTAATACACTTACTATGAAAAAACTTTCTCCCGCTCACACTAGCCCTATGTCTATGACACATCAGCATACCAATTTGCTACGCTGGCCTCCCACCCTACCTATAAATCTTCAGGAAATGTGCCTGAATACTAGGGGTCACTTTGATAAAGTGAACATGGAGGTAAACCAGTCCTCTCATTTCCTAACCCTTAGAAAAGCAGGAATTGAACCTACACTAGAGGGATCAAAACCCTCCATACTTCCCTTATATTATTTCCTAGTAGGGTAAGCTAAGCAAGCTATCGGGCCCATACCCCGAAAATGATGGTTTAACCCCTTCCCCTGCTAATGAACCCCCAAGCAAAACTAATCTTTATTACCAGCCTCCTGCTAGGCACAACCATCACAATCTCAAGCAACCATTGAGTCATAGCCTGAACTGGACTCGAAATCAACACCTTAGCCATCCTTCCCTTAATCTCAAAATCCCACCACCCACGGGCCATCGAAGCCGCAACCAAATATTTCCTAGTACAAGCAGCCGCCTCCGCCTTAGTCCTATTCTCCAGCATAACCAATGCATGACAAACCGGACAATGGGACATCACTCAACTAACACACCCAACTTCTTGCTTAATCCTCACCTCAGCGATTGCAATAAAACTAGGCCTAGTGCCATTCCACTTCTGATTCCCAGAAGTCCTTCAAGGCTCTCCCCTAACAACCGGCCTCCTTCTATCTACTGTCATAAAACTACCACCCATTACGCTACTATACATAACCTCACACTCCCTAAACCCAGCCCTACTAACCACCCTAGCCATCCTCTCAGCCGGCCTTGGGGGTTGAATAGGCCTTAACCAAACCCAAGTACGAAAAATCCTAGCCTTCTCTTCCATCTCACACTTAGGATGAATGACTATTATCCTTGCATACAACCCCAAACTAACCCTACTTAATTTTTGCCTATACTCATTAATAACTGCTTCCGTATTCCTCACCCTAAACTCAATCAAGGTCCTAAAACTTTCCTCCTTAATGACTACATGAACTAAAGCCCCCTCACTAAACGCGATACTTCTACTAACCCTCCTCTCCCTAGCAGGCCTACCTCCCCTAACAGGATTTATGCCTAAATGAGCCATTATTCAAGAACTGACTAAACAAGACATAGCCCCAGCAGCCACTATCCTATCACTACTCTCCCTGCTAGGACTATTCTTCTACCTCCGTCTAGCATACTGTGCAACCATCACTCTCCCCCCACATACCACAAACCACATAAAACAGTGACACACCCACAAACCAACCAACATCATAATCGCTGTATTAACCACTATGTCCATTATCCTTCTCCCCATCTCCCCCCTAATCCTTGCTATCTTCTAAGAAACTTAGGATTACTTAAACCGAAGGCCTTCAAAGCCTTAAACAAGAGTTAAACCCTCTTAGTTTCTGCTAAAGTCCGTAGGTTACTACCCTACATCTTCTGAATGCAACTCAGATACTTTAATTAAGCTAGGACCTTACCCAAGCCCCCTAGACAGATGGGCCTCGATCCCATAATACTATAGTTAACAGCTATATGCCCAAACCAGCAGGCTTCTGCCTAAGGCCCTGGTACACGGCTAGTGCACATCAATGAGCTTGCAACCCACTATGAACTTCACTACAGAGCCGATAAGAAGAGGAATCAAACCTCTGTAAAAAGGACTACAGCCTAACGCTTAAACACTCAGCCATCTTACCTATGACATTCATTAACCGATGATTATTCTCAACCAACCACAAAGACATTGGAACCCTTTATCTGATCTTCGGCGCATGAGCCGGAATAGTAGGTACCGCCCTAAGCCTCCTCATCCGAGCAGAACTAGGCCAACCAGGAGCTCTCCTGGGGGACGATCAAATTTACAACGTCATCGTCACGGCCCATGCTTTCGTAATAATCTTCTTCATAGTTATACCAATTATAATCGGAGGTTTCGGAAACTGACTAGTCCCCCTAATAATTGGAGCCCCAGACATAGCATTCCCACGAATAAACAACATAAGCTTCTGACTACTACCCCCGTCCTTTCTCCTTCTACTAGCATCCTCTACAGTAGAAGCCGGAGTAGGAACAGGATGAACCGTATATCCCCCACTAGCCGGTAACCTAGCACATGCAGGAGCCTCCGTAGACTTAGCCATCTTTTCCCTACACCTAGCCGGAATTTCCTCAATCCTAGGAGCAATCAACTTTATCACAACAGCAATCAACATGAAACCCCCTGCCCTTTCACAATACCAAACTCCCCTGTTCGTTTGATCAGTGCTAATCACTGCCGTACTATTACTCCTATCCCTGCCCGTTCTCGCTGCAGGGATTACCATGCTCCTTACAGACCGGAACCTCAACACAACATTCTTCGACCCGGCAGGAGGAGGAGACCCAATCCTATACCAACATCTGTTCTGATTCTTCGGCCACCCAGAAGTTTACATCCTAATCCTGCCAGGATTTGGAATCATTTCTCACGTAGTAGCTTACTACGCAGGAAAAAAAGAACCATTCGGCTACATAGGAATAGTATGAGCTATACTCTCCATCGGCTTCCTAGGGTTTATCGTATGAGCACACCATATATTCACAGTAGGAATAGACGTAGATACTCGAGCATACTTTACATCCGCTACCATAATTATCGCCATCCCAACTGGTATTAAAGTATTCAGCTGACTAGCAACTCTCCACGGAGGAACAATCAAATGAGAACCACCAATACTATGAGCACTAGGATTTATCTTCCTATTCACCATCGGAGGCCTAACAGGGATCGTACTAGCAAACTCCTCCCTAGATATCGCCCTGCACGACACCTACTACGTAGTAGCCCATTTCCACTATGTACTATCAATAGGAGCAGTCTTTGCAATTCTAGCAGGATTCACCCACTGATTCCCACTATTCACCGGATATACCCTACACTCTACATGAGCCAAAATCCACTTCGGAGTTATGTTCGTAGGAGTAAACCTAACCTTCTTCCCCCAACACTTCCTAGGCCTAGCAGGAATACCACGACGATACTCAGACTACCCAGACGCCTACACACTGTGAAACACAATCTCTTCAGTAGGCTCACTAATCTCACTAACAGCCGTGATCATACTGATCTTCATCATCTGAGAAGCTTTCGCATCAAAACGTAAAGCCCTGCAGCCAGAAATAACCAGCACCAACATTGAATGAATCCACGGCTGCCCACCTCCATTCCACACCTTCGAAGAACCAGCCTTTGTCCAAGTACAAGAAAGGAAGGAATCGAACCCCCATATGTTGGTTTCAAGCCAACCGCATATACCACTTATGCTTCTTTCTCATAAATGGGGCGTTAGTAAAACAATTACATAGCCTTGTCAAGGCTAAATTGCAGGTGAAACCCCAGCACACCCCCACAAACATGGCCAACCACTCACAACTAAGTTTCCAAGACGCCTCCTCCCCTATCATAGAAGAACTAATAGGATTCCATGACCACGCTATAATGGTTGCCCTAGCAATTTGCAGCCTAGTCCTCTATCTGCTAACTCTCATAATCACAGGAAAACTATCCACAAGCACAGTAGACGCACAAGCCATCGAGCTAGTATGAACAATCCTTCCAGCCATAGTCCTAGTTACTCTAGCCCTACCTTCCCTACGAATCCTTTACATAATAGACGAGATCAACCAACCAGACCTCACCCTAAAAGCTATCGGTCATCAATGGTACTGAACCTACGAATACACCGACCTCAAAGACCTCACATTCGACTCCTACATAACACCAACAACAGACCTGCCTTTAGGACATTTCCGACTCCTAGAAGTAGACCACCGCGTTGTAGTACCTATAAACTCCTCAATCCGAGTCATTGTCACCGCCGACGATGTTCTCCACTCATGAGCCGTCCCCAGCCTAGCAGTAAAAACTGACGCCATCCCAGGACGTCTCAACCAAACTTCCTTCTTTGCCAACCGGCCCGGAGTCTTTTACGGTCAGTGCTCTGAAATCTGCGGAGCCAATCACAGCTTCATACCAATTGTAGTAGAAGCCACCCCCCTCCCTAACTTCGAGAACTGATTCACCCTAATATCATCTTAATCATTAAGAAGCTATGAACCAGCGTTAGCCTTTTAAGCTAAAGAAAGAGGACTCACCCCCTCCTTAATGATATGCCTCAACTAAACCCAAACCCTTGATTTTTTATCATGCTCACCTCGTGAGTCACTTTCTCCTTTATCATCCAGCCCAAAATCTTAACATTTGTCTCTATAAACCCCCCAGCTAGCAAAGCACCCACTATCCCAAAACCAACCCCTTGAACCTGACCATGAACCTAAGCTTTTTCGATCAATTCTCCAGCCCCTCACTCCTAGGTATCCCTCTAATCCTTATTGCAATAACATTCCCAGCCCTACTAATCCCTGCCCTAGACAACCGATGAATCACTAACCGGCTCTCAACTCTCCAACTGTGATTCATCAATATAGTCACAAAACAACTAATAATACCATTAGACAAAAAAGGACATAAATGAGCCTTAATCCTAACATCCCTCATAATCTTCCTACTGCTAATTAATCTACTAGGTCTACTGCCTTATACCTTCACCCCAACAACCCAACTATCCATAAACCTAGCCCTAGCCTTCCCACTATGACTTGCCACACTTCTTACAGGGCTACGAAACCAACCATCCATCTCCCTAGGCCACCTCCTGCCAGAAGGAACCCCAACCCCATTAATTCCAGCCCTCATCCTAATCGAAACAACAAGCCTACTCATCCGCCCTCTAGCCCTAGGTGTGCGCCTAACCGCCAACCTTACAGCAGGCCACCTACTGATCCAACTCATCTCAACAGCTACAACTGCCCTATTCTCAACAATGCCAATAGTTTCTCTACTAACCTTCCTAATCCTATTCCTACTAACTATCCTAGAAGTAGCAGTAGCAATAATCCAGGCCTACGTATTTGTACTGCTCCTAAGCCTATATCTACAAGAAAACATTTAACCCTCCAATGGCACACCAAGCACACTCTTACCACATAGTAGACCCCAGCCCATGACCCATCCTAGGAGCAGCCGCCGCCCTCCTCACAACATCAGGACTAACAATATGATTCCACTACAACTCCCCTCGCCTCCTCATTTTAGGCTTAGTCACCACCCTCCTCGTTATATTCCAATGGTGACGTGACATTGTCCGAGAAAGCACATTCCAAGGCCATCACACCCCAACCGTACAAAAAGGACTACGGTACGGAATAACCCTTTTCATCACATCAGAAGCCTTCTTCTTCCTAGGCTTTTTCTGGGCCTTTTTCCATTCAAGCCTGGCCCCCACACCAGAGCTAGGAGGTCAATGACCACCAATCGGAATTAAACCCCTAAACCCCATAGAAGTCCCACTCCTAAACACTGCCATTCTACTAGCTTCAGGTGTCACCGTCACATGAGCCCACCACAGCATCACAGAAGCCAACCGAAAACAAGCAATCCAAGCCCTAACCCTAACTGTTCTACTAGGCTTCTACTTCACCTCCCTTCAAGCCATAGAGTATTATGAAGCCCCATTCTCCATCGCCGACGGAGTTTATGGCTCAACATTCTTCGTAGCCACTGGATTCCATGGCCTACATGTGATCATTGGCTCAATCTTCCTACTAGTATGTCTACTACGTCTAATCAAATATCACTTCACATCGAACCACCACTTTGGTTTCGAAGCGGCAGCCTGATACTGACACTTTGTAGACGTTGTCTGACTACTCCTTTACATCTCTATTTACTGATGAGGATCCTACTCTTCTAGTATATCAATTACAATGGACTTCCAATCCTTAGAATCTGGTTTAACCCCAGAGAAGAGTAATGAACATAATCCTATTCATATTCATTTTCTCAGCCACCCTAAGCATCCTACTAACCGCACTAAATTTCTGATTAGCCCAAACAAACCCAGACTCAGAAAAACTATCCCCATACGAATGCGGATTCGACCCTCTAGGCTCAGCTCGACTACCATTCTCCATCCGCTTCTTCCTAGTAGCCATCCTCTTCCTCCTCTTCGACCTAGAAATCGCCCTTCTACTCCCCCTCCCATGAGCCGTCCAACTTCAATCACCCACAACCACTATAACTTGAGCCTCCCTACTCATCCTCCTCCTCACATTTGGACTTATCTACGAATGAGCACAAGGAGGACTAGAATGAGCAGAATAACAGAAAGTTAGTCTAACCAAGACAGTTGATTTCGACTCAACAGATTATAGCTAACACCCTATAACTTTCTTTATGACTTACCTACACTTATGCTTTTACTCCGCCTTCACCCTAAGCTGCCTAGGCCTAGCTTTCCACCGAACCCACCTAATCTCAGCTCTACTTTGCCTAGAAAGTATAATGCTATCAATGTACGTAGCCCTAGCAATATGACCCATTCACATACAAGCCCCCTCTGCAACCCTACTTCCCATCATCATACTAACATTCTCTGCCTGCGAAGCAGGGACAGGACTCGCCCTACTAGTTGCTTCTACCCGAACCCACGGCTCCGACCTCCTCCACAACTTCAACCTCCTACGATGCTAAAAATCATTATCCCAACTGCAACATTACTACCCCTAGCCTTCCTATCCCCATACAAACACTTATGAACTAACATCACCCTACACAGCCTACTAATTGCCGCCGCCAGCCTACAATGACTCGTCCCTACATACTACCCGAGCAAAGGCCTCACCCCTTGAACTGCCATCGACCAAATCTCCTCTCCCCTTCTAGTTCTATCGTGCTGACTCCTACCCCTCATGATCATAGCAAGTCAAAACCACCTAGAACAAGAACCCCCCATCCGCAAACGAATCTTCGCCACAACAGTAATCCTAGCCCAACTATTTATCCTACTAGCCTTTTCAGCCTCAGAATTAATACTATTCTACATCGCATTCGAAGCCACCCTAATTCCCACCCTGATCCTAATCACCCGATGAGGTAACCAACCAGAACGACTAAACGCCGGAATCTACCTCCTATTCTACACACTCGCCAGCTCACTCCCCCTACTAATCGCTATCCTCCACCTGCACAACCAAATCGGAACCCTATACTTCCCTATGTTCAAGCTATCACGCCCTACACTAGGTACCTCCTGATCAAACCTAGTCGCAAGTTTAGCCCTCCTTCTGGCCTTCATAGTTAAAGCCCCACTATACGGACTCCACCTATGACTGCCCAAAGCCCACGTAGAAGCCCCAATTGCAGGTTCAATATTACTTGCCGCCCTTCTACTAAAACTAGGAGGGTATGGCATTATACGAATTACACTCCTAGTAGACCCATCATTAAGCAACCTCCACTACCCCTTCATCACCCTAGCCCTATGGGGCGCCATTATAACCAGCGCCATCTGCCTACGACAAATCGACCTAAAATCATTAATTGCTTACTCATCTGTCAGTCACATAGGCCTAGTCGTAGCTGCAACTATAATCCAGACCCAATGAGCATTCGCAGGGGCCATAATCCTAATAATCTCACACGGACTGACCTCTTCAATACTATTCTGTCTAGCAAATACTAACTACGAACGTACACACAGCCGAATTATACTACTAACACGAGGCCTTCAACCCCTCCTACCCCTAATAGCAATCTGATGACTACTAGCTAACCTAACAAACATAGCCCTTCCTCCTACAACGAACCTGATAGCAGAACTCACCATTGTAATTGCTCTATTCAACTGATCCTCCCTCACACTCATTCTGACGGGAGCCGCGATCCTACTAACTGCCTCATACACCCTCTACATACTCATAATAACTCAACGAGGCCCAATCCCATCCCACATCACATCAATTCAAAACTCCACCACACGAGAACACCTCCTCATAGCCCTACACGCCATCCCCATGGCACTTCTCATCCTCAAACCCGACCTAATTTCCGGAGTCCCTATATGCAAGTATAGTTTTAAACCAAAACATTAGATTGTGATTCTAAAAACAGGAGTTAAAACCTCCTTACTCGCCGAGGGGAGGGTTTAACCAACAAGAACTGCTAACTCTTGCATCTGAGCATAAAACCTCAGCCCCCTTACTTTCAAAGGATAACAGTAATCCAATGGTCTTAGGAGCCACTCATCTTGGTGCAAGTCCAAGTGAAAGTAATGGACCTTCCACTAATCCTAAACACTTCCATAATCCTAACCCTAACAACCCTACTTACCCCAATCCTCTTCCCCCTCATATCAAACAACCTTAAAAGCACCCCTGCTATCATTACAAGCACAGTTAAAACCGCTTTCCTGATCAGCCTCATCCCAATAACGATCTTCATCCACTTAGGAACAGAAAGCCTCACAACCCTATGAGAATGAAAATACATCATAAACTTTAAAATCCCTATCAGCCTAAAAATAGACTTCTACTCACTCACCTTCTTCCCAATCGCACTATTCGTATCATGGTCCATCCTACAATTTGCAACATGATACATAGCCTCAGACCCATACATCTCAAAATTCTTTACCTACTTACTACTATTCCTAATTGCCATACTAATCCTAATCATCGCCAACAACCTATTTGTACTGTTCATCGGATGAGAAGGGGTAGGAATCATATCTTTCCTACTAATCAGCTGATGACACGGACGAGCAGAAGCCAACACCGCGGCCCTTCAAGCCGTACTTTACAACCGAGTAGGAGACATTGGACTCATCCTAAGCATGGCCTGACTTGCTTCAGCCATAAATACCTGAGAAATCCAACAACTCTCCTCCCCAGATCAAACCCCCACACTACCTCTATTAGGCCTAATCTTAGCTGCAACTGGCAAATCAGCCCAATTTGGCCTACACCCTTGACTGCCCGCCGCCATGGAAGGCCCCACACCCGTCTCCGCCCTACTGCACTCCAGCACCATAGTAGTAGCCGGAATCTTCCTACTAATTCGAACCCACCCTCTATTTAACAATAATCAAACCGCTCTCACCCTATGCCTATGCCTGGGGGCACTATCCACCCTATTCGCAGCCACATGCGCCCTAACACAAAACGACATCAAAAAAATCATTGCCTTCTCCACCTCAAGCCAACTTGGCCTAATGATAGTTACAATCGGACTAAACCTACCCGAACTAGCCTTCCTTCACATCTCCACTCACGCCTTCTTCAAAGCCATACTCTTCCTATGCTCAGGCTCCATCATCCACAGCCTAAACGGAGAACAGGACATTCGAAAAATAGGAGGCCTACAAAAAATACTACCAACCACCACAGCATGCTTAACTATCGGCAACCTAGCCCTAATAGGAACACCATTTCTAGCAGGATTCTACTCAAAAGACCAAATCATCGAAAGCCTAAACACATCATACCTAAACTCCTGAGCCCTCATTCTAACCCTACTAGCCACATCATTCACCGCCGTCTACACTATACGAATAACTATCTTAGTCCAAACTGGATTCACCCGAATCCCTCCCCTAACCCCAATAAACGAAAACAACCCCGCAGTTACATCCCCAATCACCCGACTTGCACTAGGAAGCATTCTAGCAGGATTCCTAATCACATCATTCATCATCCCCACAAAAACTCCTCCAATAACCATACCTACATACCTAAAAATTACTGCCCTAGTAGTCACCGCCCTAGGAATCGCCATTGCCCTAGAAATCTCAAAAATGTCACAAACACTAATCCTCACAAAACAAGGACCGTTCTCAAACTTCTCCCTGTCCCTAGGCTACTTCAACCCCCTCACTCACCGATTCAGCATGACCAAACTACTAAGCGGAGGGCAAAATATCGCCTCCCACCTAATTGACCTCTCCTGATACAAGATACTAGGACCAGAAGGACTAGCCAACCTTCAACTAATAGCAACTAAAACCGCTACTCCCCTCCACTCTGGTTTAATCAAATCCTACTTAGGAGTATTCGCCCTATCCATCCTCATCATCCTCCTATCCGCACACAGAAACTATTAATGGCTCTCAATCTTCGTAAAAACCACCAAATCCTAAAAGTCATCAACAACGCCCTGATTGACCTACCCACACCATCAAACATCTCAACATGATGGAACTTCGGGTCACTACTGGGCCTATGCTTAATTACTCAAATCGTCACAGGACTGCTACTTGCAATACACTACACAGCAGATACCTCCCTGGCCTTCTCTTCCGTAGCACACATATGCCGAGACGTACAATTCGGCTGACTGATCCGAAACCTCCACGCAAACGGAGCCTCTTTCTTCTTCATCTGCATCTACCTACACATCGGCCGAGGAATTTACTACGGCTCATACCTAAACAAAGAAACCTGAAACGTAGGAGTAATCCTCCTCCTTGCACTCATAGCAACCGCCTTCGTAGGATATGTCCTGCCTTGAGGCCAAATATCATTCTGAGGCGCTACAGTAATCACAAACCTATTCTCAGCAATCCCTTACATCGGTCAAACACTAGTAGAATGAGCCTGAGGTGGCTTCTCGGTAGACAACCCCACACTAACACGATTCTTTGCCCTACACTTTCTCCTCCCCTTCGTAATCGCAGGACTAACACTAGTCCACCTTACCTTCTTACACGAAACAGGATCGAACAACCCAATAGGAATCCCATCGGATTGCGACAAAATCCCCTTCCACCCCTACTACACCACAAAAGACATCCTAGGATTCGCATTACTACTCTCCATCCTAGTCTCCCTAGCCCTATTCTCCCCAAACCTACTAGGAGACCCAGAAAACTTCACACCAGCCAACCCACTAGTAACTCCCCCTCATATCAAACCCGAATGATACTTCCTATTCGCCTACGCAATCCTACGATCCATCCCAAACAAACTAGGAGGTGTACTAGCACTAGCAGCCTCAATCCTCGTCCTGTTCCTAATGCCCCTACTCCACACATCCAAACTACGATCAATAACCTTCCGACCACTATCACAAATCCTATTCTGAACCCTAGTCGCCAACGTCCTCCTCCTGACCTGAGTAGGCAGCCAACCAGTTGAGCACCCATTCATCATCATCGGCCAACTAGCCTCACTCTCATACTTCACGATCATCCTAATTTTATTCCCCCTAGCAGCCCTCCTAGAGAATAAAATACTCAAACTCTAACCTACCCTAATTAACTCTAATAGTTTATAAAAAACATTGGTCTTGTAAACCAAAGACTGAAGGCCACCCCCCTTCTTAGAGTTACCCCACCTTATCAGGAAGAAAGGGCTTAAACCTCCATCACCAACTCCCAAAGCTGGCATTTTAAAATAAACTACTTCCTGACCCCCCCCCTAAACAGCCCGAATAGCCCCCCGAGATAACCCCCGCACAAGCTCCAATACTACAAATAAAGTAAGCAACAGACCTCACCCTCCAATCAAAAGCAGCCCAACCCCCTCCGAATAAAGCATAGCCACCCCACTAAAATCTGTCCGAACTGACAATAACCCCCCACTATTCACCGTCCCAACATCCACCGATAACCCAGAAACCCCACTCACAACAAGCCCAACTACCACCACTAATCCCATACCAAAAGCATAACCAACAACGCCTCAATCGCCCCAAGCCTCAGGATAAGGCTCCGCCGCCAACGATACCGAATAAACAAACACAACCAACATCCCCCCCAAATAAACCATAACCAACACCAGAGACACAAAAGATACCCCCAAGCTCACTAGTCAACCACATCCCGCAACAGCCGCCACAACCAACCCAACTACCCCATAATAGGGAGATGGGTTGGAGGCGACTGCTAGTCCCCCCAAAATGAAACACAGTCCTAAAAATAAAACGAATTCTATCATAAGTTCTCGCCCGGCTTTTCTCCAGGATCTACGGCCTGAAAAGCCGCTGTTATAAAGCTTTAACTACGAGAACGCCTNCTTATGCNCCCCCCCCTTCCCCCCCCCTCTCCCCCCCCAGCATATTTTCTTTATGCTTTTAGGGTATGTACAAGATGCATTACACTTTTTGCCCCATCAGGCAGTCACTGAAATGTAGGATGGCCCACATCATACGCTATGGCACGCCACAAAACACCCAAACATTATCTCCAAAACAGGTTATATTTGGACAGGTAACCCTCCAGGCACATTCTTGTTTCAGGTACCATTTAGCCCAAGTGATCCTACCTACGGCCGAGTCGCAAGCGTCACCCAAGACCTAGGGATTCTCCATTATACCCAAAACCCTTTCTCGAATACGAGGATTGTCCCAGGACACCTTTGCATGCCCCTAGTCTACCCAGTTCGCCCACCTCCTAGGAACGATTCTACTCCAACAGCCTTCAAGCACTCCCAAGCCAGAGGACCTGGTTATCTATTGATCGCGCTTCTCACGAGAACCGAGCTACTCAACGTTGTCTGTACTTTAGGTTCTTGGCGTCCAACCCATACTTTCCCCCTAACCGCCGAGCTCAACTTGCTCTTTTGCGCTATTGGTTGTAACTTCAGGGCCATGAACTCCTTCAATCCTTCCTCCTTGCTCTTCACTGATACAAGTGGTCGGTTGAACACTCCTCCCTACTATCATCACTCCGGCATACCGACCTCCTACTCTTTGTCTTTTTTTAGCGTCTCTTCAATAAGCCCTTCAAGTGCACAGCAGGTGACCTCTTCCTCTTGACATGTCCATCACATGACTACCGAACATATGAATCCCCTAACACCCAGAATGTCATGGTTGGATGGATAAGGTCGTCTCAAACTTGACACTGATGCACTTTGACCCCATTCATGGCATCCGCGCTAATCACCTTTTAAGTAGCTAATAGTGTAATGCTCACCGGACATGCTAATTATTTTACTCTTTACTAGGGACTTACGTTTAAACCTCAGTTTTACGTGTCCATCTTTTTTTATCTTGACATTTTTAAATTTTGTTCATCAAATAATTAGCTATATTTCCCTACAATAAACAAATCATTTGTTATTCATCATTCATCATTTAACCTTCCTCTGACTTTTCTAGTAACACAAATCAAACAACCAACCATCATCATCACACAATTAACTTAAAACAATCACAGAAAAATTCCTAAACCAATCACCATATGCATCAAACAAACACACAATGCCCCCCCCCCAGCCTAGAACAAAAAAATGCAAACAAAAATACAAACCATGATAACAAATCATCGCCCGTCAATTAGATACCGATACCAGC